ACGGATGTAAAGCAAAACAAATTGCTTCAGCTCCAAGAACCGAGGATTGTGTCGGTTGTAAGAGGTGTGAATCAGCTTGTCCAACAGATTTCTTGAGTGTTCGGGTTTATTTATGGCATGAAACAACTCGCAGCATGGGTCTAGCTTATTGATACCTCACTTAAAACTCTACTTGAATTCAGCTGATTTTTTTACCGAGAAAACCCGAGCGCAAAAAAATTTTTGCGCACAGGTTTTCTGGCCCAAGTGTATTTTGCCTTTACCACGAATGATTTTCCTTGGTTAACAATAATTGTATTTTTACCAATAGCTGCAGGTTCTTTAATTTTTTTTCTTCCTCATAGAGGAAATAAGGTAATTAGATGGTATACAATTTGTATATGTATTTTTGAGCTCCTTCTACTAACCTATGTATTCCGTTATCATTTCCAATCAGATGATCCATTAATCCAACTAGTGGAAGATTATAAATGGATTCATTTTTTCGATTTTCATTGGAAATTGGGAATAGATGGACTTTCTATAGGATCTATTTTACTAACGGGATTTATCACTACTTTAGCTACGTTAGCAGCCTGGCCTCTTACTCGGGATTCTCGATTATTCCATTTTTTGCTATTAGCAATGTATAGCGCTCAAATAGGGCCATTTTCTTCTCAGGACCTTTTACTTTTTTTCATCATGTGGGAGTTAGAATTAATTCCGGTTTATCTCCTTCTATCCATGTGGGGAGGAAAGAAACGGATGTACTCGGCAACTAAATTTATTTTGTACACGGCAGGCGGTTCGGTTTTTCTATTAATGGGAGTTATGGGTCTTGGTTTATATGGTTCTAATGAACCAACATTAGATTTTGAAACATCAATTAATCGACCGTATCCTGTGGCCTTGGAAATACTTTTTTATATTGGATTTTTTATTTCGTTTGCTGTCAAATTGCCGATTCTACCTTTCCATACATGGTTACCTGATACCCATGGCGAAGCTCATTACAGTACGTGTATGCTTTTAGCCGGAATCTTATTAAAAATGGGAGCATATGGGTTGATTCGGATTAATATGGAATTATTACCTCATGCTCATTCTATTTTTTCTCCATGGTTGATGATAATAGGCACAATACAAATAATCTATGCAGCTTTAACTTCTTCTGGTCAACGTAATTTTAAAAAAAGAATAGCCTATTCTTCTGTATCGCATATGGGTTTGATACTTATAGGAATTGGTTCTATAACCGACGCAGGACTCAATGGAGCCATTTTACAAATCATTTCTCACGGATTTATTGGGGCGGCCTTTTTTTTCTTGGCAGGAACAAGTTATGATAGAATACGTCTTGTTTATCTCGACGAAATGGGCGGCCTAGCTATCCCAATGCCAAAAATATTTACAATGTTTAGTAGCTTTTCTATGGGCTCCCTCGCATTACCAGGTATGAGTGGTTTTGTTGCCGAATTAATCGTATTGTGGGGGCTAATTACCAGTCAAAAATATCTTTTCATGCCAAAAATTCTACTGACTTTTGTAATAGCAATTGGAATGATATTAACGCCTATTTATTCATTATCTCTGTTACGCCAGATGTTCTATGGATCCAAGCTATTTAATGCCCCTACTTCTTATCTTTTTGATTTTGGCCCGCGTGAGTTGTTTGTTTCAATCGCTATCTTTCTACCCATAATAGGGATTGGAATCTACCCGGATTTTGTTCTGTCACTCTCAGTTGAGAAGGTTGAAGTTCTTTTATCTAGTTTTTTATAGAGATTTTTACTAAATAAAAATTGAGATAATTTTTAAAAACTTGTCGGAGAATAGAAAAAGGATGATTTTTTTCTATTCTTTTCAATCAAAGTGAAAAAAATGAATTTTTATTTTAACCCGATATGCGCGGTCTTTAGCGAGAACCGCGCAAATTACTACACTATTTGGATTCACGCAGTTCGTTACAAAGTTTTTTATAGACAGCTCGCGTTAGTTTGTATTCGTAAGAAGCTTCCTTAGCTAGACGTTAATGTAAATGAACCATAACTATGTAGCCCTATTCCTAATAGATTAACTCCAAAATAGCATATCCAAATTATCAGAAACCCCAGAGCCGCCACCAGTGCGGAATTTTCACCCGGGAAATTCTTATTTGTTCGAATATGTAAATAAATAGCGAATATCATCCAAGTAATAAAGGCCCAAATTTCTTTTGGGTCCCAACTCCAATATGATCCCCACGCTTCATTCGCCCAGACTGCTCCTGAAATAATGCCCGTAGTTAAAAAAAGAAATCCTAGACTAATCACACGATAACTCCAAAAATCCAACTGTTGAATTAATTGGTTCTTGTAATAATTCTTACCAGAAAAAAAAGAAGTATTTCTTAAAATAGTACTTCTGTCATAGCTATATTGGATTTCGTCAAACGAAAATGATTTTAAAAACCGATTACTTTTCTTTCGAAATGTAAAGACTAGAAGTGCAGCGGATAATAATGATCCACACAGAAGAGCGGCATAGCTCAATATCATCATACTTACATGCATTATTAACCACTCGGATTGGAGCGCAGGGACTAATATTGAAGGTTTCTGTATTTCACTTAAAAGATTTGAAGTAGCAAAGCCTTGGGTAAAAATAGTACTCGAGGCGGTTAGTGTGCTTAGATTTTTATTTTTTTTGAAATAGGCCACTATATGAATAAGGGAGAAACTCCACGAAAGAAAGATTAATGATTCGTATAAATCACTTAGTGGAAAATGACCGGAATAAATCCAACGAATCACTAATAATCCGGTTAAACACAAAAAGGTCGGTATCATGCCCTTTTCTGATAACTCATATGGTTTTATGAGTTCAGTGACCAATAGGTTGATCAACCTAATTGAAATGACAATTGAAACAATTGAAAAGGAAATATGATTTAATATATGCTCTAAGGTTGAAAATATCATAAAAAAAAGAGTAATCCCTTAATTTAACTTAATTTAAGTAATAAATGAAAAGCGGGAATTGAATTCATTTTTTATTATAAGATCTATTGTCTGGTGTTTTGAAGACGGCATGCCGCTACTCGGACTCGAACCGAGATGCTCTCGCACTGCTTCCTAAGAGCAGCGTGTCTACCGATTTCACCATAGCGGCTTGTTTGAACCCATAATAGGGTATTTATATTGAATTGTCAAGATGGACAATGTCACTAAAAATTTTGGAATAACAATTAGTTTCCATTTAACTTCTTGCAGAAATTTAAAACAACAAAATTCCTTTTCTTGCGGAACATAAAAGAAACCCTTTTTGAATTTTTCCAACGTAAGACATTGTTTGTATATAAGTTTGTATATAATATACCGAGAGTTTTCTTCTTTTATTGGTCGGGCTGAAATCAAAAATCAAAATTCTTGAGATATATAAAAGAAAAAAATATTATTAGCACTTGAATTATAACAAAAAGGTCGATGGGGAAAATAAGACTCCCCACCAACAAAATGAAAAATAGAGTCCTAAAAATAAGGTAAAACCTTGTTTTTTTTATTGTATTTTTCTTATAATTTTCGAAATTTTCAAATTTTTAATGTTCCATTTTTACATATGAACATCACAAATTTTCTTGTCGCATAAAAAAACTTTTTGATTTGCCAGTAGAAAGAGATTTTCCTAATGACAAAGCTTTTAACGCCGATGAATATCCCTTCCTTTTCCAAATATTTTTACGAATACGCTTTTTTGATCTAGAAGTGCGTTTTTTTGGAACTGCCATTTCAAAACGAAGAGGTGACTCAGTGTTATAGTTGGATGTGAAAGACATCTATTGTTCAAAAGAATCCTTAGTTACTATTCATTATCTAGTTATTCTTTTAGTCCTTATCATCACAAAAAATCTCAATATATGAACCTTGTATACAAAATTCCTACAAATTTATTTGTTCAAAAAGGTTTTTATACTCTAGAAGGCTTCTAAGAACAAATAAGTTGTCTGGGTTAGTAGTACTTTTATTTTTTGTTTTTTCTCAGATATTTCTATAATAAGCTATGATATATAAATCTAATTCGTGGAACTAAAAAAAAAGAATCATAATCAATCTCATAAGGAATTAGTTAATAAGTTGAAAGAAACTAACTAAAGTGAAACTAAAAAAAATAACGAGTTAGTAAGCCGATGACATTAGTGAATTCCACGATTGATATCAGAATCAAGTACTTTATGAGTGTAATTCCTGATGGTTGCTATACAAAAAACCATTGTATTGTTAGGAAAATTTCTATTTTTATTTTTGATCTCTTCCTAAATTTTTATATTTTCAAAATACAAATAGATTTAAAATAAAGAAGTATTTTCTTTTTTACGGAACTTGGTCATATTATTTGACCACGTCTAACTTCTTGAGTTGAATATTTGAACTATTTCAAAAAACTCAGATACAGAATAAGTACTAGTATCAAATGCTAAATTTTTATTTACGTTAATTTTTTTTAGTTAGTGCATATTTTGATTTTTTTATTGATCCCTTTTGAAAGGGGTGGGGTCTAGTTAATCGGAAGCAATTAATTCCGACTCAAAAACTTTTTTTTATGGAACAAACATATCAATATGCATGGATAATACCTTTCCTTCCCCTTTCAGTTCCTATATTAATCGGAGTGGGACTTCTTCTTTTTCCGTCGGCAACACAAAGTCTTCGTCGTATGTGGGCTTTTCAAAGTGTTTTAGTATTAAGTATAGTCATGATTTTTTCGATCAATTTCTCGATTCAGCAACTAAATAGCCGTGCTACCTATCAATATGTCTGGTCTTGGATTCTCAATAATGATTTGTCTTTAGAATTTGGCTACTTAATTGATCCGCTTACTTCTATTATGTCAATATTAATCACTACTGTTGGAATTTTGGTTCTTATTTATAGTGATAATTATATGTTTCATGATCGTGGATATTTGAGATTTTTTGCTTATATGAGTTTTTTCAGTACTGCCATGTTGGGATTAGTTACTAGTTCCAATTTGATACAAATTTATATTTTTTGGGAATTAGTAGGAATGTGTTCATATCTCTTAATAGGATTTTGGTTCACACGTCCTGTTGCAGCAAATGCTTGTCAAAAAGCGTTTGTAACTAATCGTGTTGGGGATTTTGGTTTATTATTGGGAATTTTGGGTTTTTATTGGATAACAGGGAGTTTTGAATTTCGGGATTTATTTCAAATATTCAATAACTTGATTTTTCATAATGAGTTAAATTTTTTATTTGTTACGTGGTGCAGTGTTTTATTCTTTTCTGGTGCCGTTTCGAAATCGGCACAATTCCCTCTTCATGTATGGTTACCAGATGCGATGGAAGGACCGACTCCTATTTCGGCTCTTATCCATGCCGCTACTATGGTAGCCGCGGGAATTTTCCTTGTAGCTCGACTTTTACCTCTTTTCATTATTATACCTCACATAATGAATTTAATCTCTTTAATAGGGATAATAACACTATTTTTTGGAGCTACTTTAGCTCTTGCTCAAAAAGACATTAAGAGGGGTTTAGCCTATTCCACCATGTCTCAATTGGGTTATATGATGTTAGCTCTAGGTATGGGGTCTTCTCGAAGTGCTTTATTTCATTTGATTACTCATGCTTATTCGAAAGCATTATTGTTTTTGGGATCGGGTTCTGTTATTCATTCAATGCAAACTATTGTTGGTTATTCTCCGACTAAAAGTCAAAATATGGTTTTTATGGGAGGTTTAAAAAAACATGTACCAATTACCAAAAGTGCTTTTTTATTAGGCACACTTTCTCTTTGTGGTATTCCACCTCTTGCTTGTTTTTGGTCCAAAGATGAAATTCTTAATGATAGTTGGTTATATTCAGTAATTTTTGCAATAATAACTTGGTCTACGGCGGGATTAACCGCATTTTATATGTTTCGGATCTATTTACTTACTTTTGAAGGACATTTAAATGCTCATTTTCAAAATTTTAGTGGAAAAAAAAAGACTTCCCTCTATTCAATATCTCTATGGGGTAAAGAAGGTTTTAAAGTCAATACCAAAAACTTTCATTTGTTAACTTTATTAATAATGAAGAAAAAGAAAAGTGCTTATTTTTGTTCACAGAAGCTAGATCGAGTTGATGAGAATGCAAGAACTAGAAGCCAACCTTTTCTTACTATTTCTCATTTTGGCACGAAGAAAACTTTTTCATATCCTTATGAATCGGATAATACTATATTATTTCCTATCCTTATATTAGTTTTTTTTACTTTCTTTGTTGGATTTATAGGAATTCCTTTGAATGGTGTCGATTTGGATATTTTATCCAAATGGTTAAACCCCGCTATAAATCTGTTACATCAAAATTCAAATAATTTAACAGATTGGTCAGAATTTGCGAAAGATGCAGTGTTCTCAGTCAGTCTAGCCTATCTTGGCATAAGTATAGCATTTTTTTTATATAAGCCTCCATATTCCCCTTTTACAAATTTTGATTTAGTTAATTCATTAATTAAAAAAAATCTTAAGATAATTTTTTCTGACAAGATAAAAAATGGGATATATGCTTGGTCATATAATCGTGGTTATATAGACGCTTTTTATGCAACATACTTAACAGGGACGATGAGAAGAGTGTCGGAATTCACTCATTTTTTTGATAGAAAAGTAGTTGATGGAATTACGAATGGAGTAGGTCTTATGAGTTTCTTTGTAGGAGAGGCGATCAAATCTATGGGCGGTGGGCGCATTTCTTCGTATCTTTTCTTGTATTCTTCTTACGTCTCAATGTTTTTATTAATTGCCTATTTCGTATCTAGAAGATAAAATTTTTGCTATTCTATTCTTAAATCTAAACATATGAGGATAGAATAGTGAAAAAAAGCGTGAGTATTTAAAAGCTCAATTTTAGCAAAAAGAATTATTTTGTTATCTTTTATCAAAAAAATCAGAAAATGTTACAAAATTTATATTAACCGCATTTAATAGAAGTTCAAGACACATAAGAGCCCTAACCATATTTCGACTCGTGATCAATCCATATAGACCGACAGAAAATAAATAGGCACTCAAAATAAGTACATGTTCGAGCATCATTAACAAACTCCTTATCAATCTCGATTCATTTCAATATGAACAAAAATTTCACTAATTAGATTAACTCGAACATAGCAAGTAATAAAATAAAGAAATCGATTGGTAATAGATCGAACTAATAAAGTAAAGAATTTTTTTCTACATGAAGGCAAAGAGAATAGAAAGGAAATGAATGTGATAGTCCAGAATACAGTTTGATTTTGATTCCCCCTTCTCAAAAGTGATTATTGACGAGCTACAGCAATTGCGCCTATTAACGCAACTAAAAGAATTATTGAAATGAGTTCAAATGGAAGAAAAAAATCTGTTGATAGATGAATCCCAATTTCTTGACTATTATTTATCAAATCTTGCTCTATAATCTGGTTTGATTTTGTAGTCCAAATAATCCCGTACCATGACGTATCTGGAATAGTAGTCATTAGTGAAGCAAAAAGACTT